CACAAGTATTCAATTAGTTCGGACTTGCTTAGTATTGAATTGGGACCAAGAACAAAATGGTTCTATAGAAGAGGTTCATGCTTCCTTTGTTGAGGTAAGGGCAAATGATCTAATTCGTGATTTCATAAGAATTGAGTTAGTCAAGTCCACTATTTCGTATACCGGAAAAAGGTATGATAGGGCAAGTTCCGGATTGATTCCCGATAATGGATTAGATTGCACCAATATCAATCCTTTTTATTCCAAGGCGAAGATTCAATCACTTAGCCAACATCAAGGAACTATTGGTATGTTGTTGAATCGAAATAAGGAATGCCAATCTTTGCTAATTTTGTCATCATCCAATTGTTCTCGAATTGGTCCATTCAATAGTTCGAAATATAACAATGTGACAAAAGAATCGGATCCCCTAATTCCAATTAGGGATTATTTAGGTCCCTTAGGCGCTATTGTACCTAAAATATCGAATTTTTATTCATCTTACCATTTAATAACTCATAATCAGATCGTGTTAAAGAAATATTTGCTACTTGACAATTTGAAACAGATTTTCCAAGTACTTCAAGTACTTAAATACTGTTTAATAGATGAAAATAGGAGGATTTATAATCCCGATCTATGCAGTAACATCGTTTTGAACCCATTCCATTTGAATTGGTGCTTTCTCCATCATGATTATTGTGAAGGGACATCGATCAAAATTAGCCTTGGACAATTTATTTGTGAAAATGTATGTCTATTTAAATACGAACCACACGTAAAAAAATCTGGTCAAATTTTAATTGTTAATGTCGACTTTTTAGTTATAAGATCGGCTAAGTCTTATTTGGCTACTCCTGGAGCAACTGTTCATGGTCATTATGGGAAAATCCTTTACGAAGGAGATACATTAGTTACATTTATATATGAAAAATCGAGATCGGGTGACATAACGCAAGGTCTTCCAAAAGTAGAACAAATCTTAGAAGTGCGTTCGATTGATTCAATATCGATGAACCTCGAAAGGAGAGTTGAAGGTTGGAACGAGCGTATACCAAGAATTCTTGGGATCCCCTGGGGGTTTTTGATTGGAGCTGAGCTAACCATAGCCCAAAGTCGTATCTCTTTGGTTAATAAGATCCAAAGGGTTTATCGATCCCAGGGGGTACAGATCCATAATAGACATATAGAGATTATTGTACGTCAAGTAACATCAAAAGTGTTGGTTTCAGAAGATGGAATGTCTAATGTTTTTTCGCCTGGAGAATTAATCGGATTGTTGCGAGCGGAACGAGCAGGGCGCGCTTTGGACGAATCAATCTGTTATCGGGCAATCTCATTGGGAATAACAAGAGCGTCTCTGAATACTCAAAGTTTCATATCCGAAGCAAGTTTTCAAGAAACCGCTCGAGTTTTAGCAAAAGCTGCTCTACGAGGTCGTATTGATTGGTTGAAAGGCCTGAAAGAGAACGTTGTTCTGGGGGGGATTATACCTGTTGGTACCGGATTCCAAAAATTTGTGCACCGTTCAAGGCAAGACAAAAACATTTATTTGGAAATCAAAAGAAAAAATCTATTCGAGTTGGAAATGAGAGATATTTTGTTACACCATAGAGAATTATTTTGTTCTTACGCGACAAACAATTTCCATGAGACAAATTTACATGAGACATCAGAACAATCATTTATGCGATTTAATGATTCCTAAGAGCGGATTCATTTTCACTTTAACTATCTTTTAACTATACTGGTCTGATTATTGATTTGGTAATTCTGATTATTGATTTGGTAATAAATAAAATAAGTAATTATAAAAAAATTATGGTTTGTGCCGTGTATCAATGGTCAATCCCCGGTAGAAGGTTCCATCGGAACAATTATTTATTTCAAGGTACCTCGTCTCTTTGTTAATAATACGAAAAAGAAAAAACAAAAAGGAAGTGTGGGAAAAAATGACAAGAAGATATTGGAACATCAATTTGGAAGAGATGATGGAAGCAGGAGTTCATTTTGGTCATGGTACTAAGAAATGGAATCCTAGAATGGCCCCTTACATTTCTGCAAAGCGTAAAGGCATTCATATTACAAATCTCGCTAGAACTGCTCGTTTTTTATCAGAAGCCTGTGATTTAGTTTTTGATGCAGCAAGTAGGGGAAAAAACTTCTTAATCGTTGGTACCAAAAATAAAGCATCGGATTCAGTAGCATCAGCTGCAATAAGGGCTCGGTCTCATTTTATTAATCAAAAATGGCTCGGTGGTATGTTAACGAATTGGTCCACTACGGAAACGAGACTTTATAAGTTCAGGGACTTAAGAGCAGAAGAAAAGATGGGGAAACTCAACCGTCTCCCCAAAAGAGATGCAGCAATGTTGAAGAGAAAATTATCTACCTTGCAAACATATCTCGGTGGGATCAAATATATGACGGGATTGCCTGATATTGTGATCATCGTTGATCAGCAAGAAGAATATACGGCTCTTCGAGAATGTGCCATTTTGGGGATTCCAACGATTTGTTTAATCGATACAAATTGTGACCCAGATCTTGCAGATATTTCGATTCCAGCCAACGATGACGCTATAGCTTCAATTCGATTGATTCTTAACAAATTAGTATCCGCAATTTGTGAAGGTCGTTCTAGCTATATAAGAAATCGTTGATTATGATTAAGATTAAGAATAATAAAAGTTAGTTAATGTTAATTATTGGGCAACTCCATAGATTTATTGGATCGGTTACTTTTTTTTGAATAAAAAAAAAAAGAACTGGGGATATTGATATATATTATGATGTTATGTGATTTCTTGGTATCCTAAATATATGATTAATGATTCAAGTTGGTGAGTTGAGAAAGAAATGGTTGAATCAAACTAATTCCTTTTTTGAAGTTCAATTTCTATCAGAGGACAATATGAATGTTATACCATGTTACATTAAAACACTCAAGGGGTTATACGATATATCGGGTGTAGAAGTAGGCCAACATTTCTATTGGCAAATAGGAGGTTTACAAATCCATGCCCAAGTACTTATCACTTCTTGGGTCGTAATTGCTATCTTGTTAGGTTCAGCCATCATAGCTGTTCGGAATCCACAAACCATTCCGACCGACGGTCAGAATTTCTTTGAATATGTCCTTGAATTTATTCGAGACTTGAGCAAAACCCAGATTGGAGAAGAATATGGACCTTGGGTTCCTTTTATTGGAACTATGTTCCTATTTATTTTTGTTTCTAATTGGTCAGGTGCCCTTTTACCTTGGAAAATAATACAGTTACCTCATGGGGAGTTAGCTGCGCCCACGAATGATATAAATACTACTGTTGCTTTAGCTTTACCCACGTCAGTGGCATATTTTTATGCAGGTCTTACCAAAAAAGGGTTGGGTTATTTCGAGAAATACATCAAACCAACTCCAATACTTTTACCAATTAACATCCTAGAAGATTTCACAAAACCCTTATCTCTTAGTTTTCGACTTTTCGGGAATATATTGGCTGATGAATTAGTAGTTGTTGTTCTTGTTTCTTTAGTCCCTTCAGTAGTTCCTATACCTGTCATGTTTCTTGGATTATTTACAAGTGGTATTCAAGCTCTTATTTTTGCAACGTTAGCCGCGGCTTATATAGGTGAATCCATGGAGGGTCATCATTGACTAGTTTTCGAAATAGTCTTTTTTTTTTTTTTTAGCTTATCCCAATTCATGCATGGTTCAAGATAATCTGCTTGGTTGAAGAACATAATAGATATAAATACGTATGAATATATGACCTAGAGTCGTAGGAGAGAAGATGAACGATATTATGGAATTGTAAAAAAAAAAAAAAATAAATAAATAAAGGATGGGTTGGGGAGGTCACACTAGATGTATGTAATGTCTATAAGTCCAGCCACTTTTTGTGTGGGTTTCGAGGAATGATTCTATAATCCGATTCAATATAAAATGTGGCCAGTTTACATTATGGAAGAAAGAAATGTATATGTAATATGTATATGTAATATTAGATATTCACTAGTTATATAGTCCTATCTATATATAAATAGAAGTCCTTATGCCTTACCTATATACTAACTAACTATATATATATCTAACTATATGCTATATATATGTAATATATATATAGCAATATATATAGATAGCAATATATATAGCAAAATAAATAAAAAAATATATATATATATATGTATTGATATACATATTGATATCGTTATATTGATATATTGATATCGTTGATATCGATCATATTGATATCCATTGCATATATTGATGATTGCATATATTGATTTGATTGCAGTTTACTGCATTTAGATTAGATGGATTACAAGATAAGTCAAGTCCTTTCTTCTGTTTCATTTGTGATTGTGGATTGGATGAAAAAACAGATGAACTCAAGGATATAGAAGAGTAAAGAACGAAGGATGGAATGAAAGAATGGTTGGAAAGAAAGAAATGCAATAACTAGAGCCGTATGTATATGGATTTACAAAAACTTCATCATGGGTAGAAACAAAAAACGAGATATCGAAGTAGTTGTGACGATTCAGTAATATTATCATTAGTTTTTAGTTACTCCGACCCAATAGATCTTAATGATCAAACTTAATGATAAAATTAAGTAATAATTCATTGGTTGATTGTATCATTAACCATTTTTTTTTTGTGCGAGGAACTTACCATGAATCCACTGATTTCTGCCGCTTCCGTTATTGCTGCTGGATTGGCTGTAGGACTTGCTTCTATTGGACCCGGAGTTGGTCAAGGTACTGCTGCAGGCCAAGCTGTAGAGGGTATTGCGAGACAACCAGAAGCAGAGGGTAAAATACGAGGTACTTTATTGCTTAGTCTAGCTTTTATGGAAGCTTTAACAATTTACGGACTGGTTGTGGCATTAGCGCTTTTATTTGCGAATCCTTTTGTTTAATCCTAGAAATGTAAAAAAGTACCTTAGATTACATACTTATTTTACTTTTTTTCTTTATTAACTTGAAATTAAATTGTCGTTTGCTTCTTCGAATTA